CGTTCTAAAAAAATAGGATTTCGCGTAATAAGTTTTTGATATTCAGCAACCCTTGTTAAAAAATAATCGCAGAAATCCAAACATTTATCTATCCAGCCATGAGGTAGATCAGCAGCTACTCCTCCAATACGAAAATAATTATGCATCATTCTCATACCGGTGGTAGCTTCGAATAGATCATATACTAATTCTCTTTCTCTGAAAATATAGAAGAAAGGGGTCTGTGCACCAATATCTGCCATAAAAGGGCCAAGCCATAACAAATGAGAAGCTATACGACTCAACTCCAACATAATTACTCTGATATAGCTGGCTCTTTTAGGTACTTGAATATTTCCTAACTGCTCTGGTGCATTTATGGTTATTGCTTCTGTGAACATAGTAGCTAAATAATCCCAACGTGTTACATAAGGCAGATATTGTATAATTGTTCGGTTTTCCGCAATTTTTTCCATTCCTCTGTGTAAATAACCCAATATTGGTTCACAGTCAATAACATCTTCACCGTCTAGAGTAATGATGAGTCGAAGAACACCATGCATTGATGGGTGGTGAGGACCCATATTTACTATCATGAGGTCTTTTCTTGTAGTTGGTACATTCATAGGTTTTTTCCCGATTCATTCGTCCATGAATTGCTGAAAACGAAAAGAAATTCATCAAAATTCAAGATCTAATAAATCAAATAATTAAAGCTCTTCAAATTAATGAGTTTGTGGCTCTCGAATATCCAACCGACCAATTAATTCTTTATAACGCACTCTATTTTTCTTTGACAAATAAGCCAGTAGCCGTTGACGTTTTCCCAGAATTTTCCGTAGACCTCTCTGAGATAAATAGTCTTTTCTGTGCAATTCCAAATGTGAAGTCAGTTTTCGTATCTTATTGGTGAAACTGAATACTTGAAATTCAACAGATCCACTGTTTTCTTCTTTTTCTTCTTGCGAAATAACTGAGATGAATGGATTTTTTACCATAAAACAAAATCTTCTCCCCCTTTTTTAAAGATATGAATTTTACCGATCAGTAATAATAATCCCAGCCATTTGAATTTGGTATAATGAATTTCGTTATGGACTCCTAATTTTCTCAAATAAAATTAATCAACGATCAATCCAATTTTCAATTTGATTCGTATAGGGATACAAAAGAATGGCACTTACAAAAGAGAATAATTTAGACCTAAAACTAAGAAGATTTTGTTGATTCATTTATAGATCTAATCGATACGTCATTGAATTAGTATCATGTATCAGAATGGAATGTAAGACAACGCAACGCATGTGTGTATCTGTTTGCTTTCATATACCAGATATGGTACAGGATATATATAGGAGTACCATCACCGCATTTTTAATTGTGGATACATATGTATCCTTACCATACTGAAACGACTGCCATTATTGGTATCAAACCAATAGCGATTCATACAAGCTAAATCTTCTAATCGATAATTGGGCCAAAGAAAGAATTTTAATTTAATTAATTTATTTTGATCTCTATCAAGATGTTTGCTTTCATCCAAAAATTGACCACAGTTTTTTACGTTGTTCATATTGCAAAATACTGGATTTCTATCTATACCATTCCTATTCTTTGAATTGAAACAAATTAGAATTCTCAATTCTCTACGGCGTCTAGGCGATAAAATATTTTCAGGAACAAGCAAATCATAATGATTTTTGTCGCTATTTCCAGTTCTCTTTTGATGTCTTGCAATGGCAAAATTCTTCTTATCAACATATCTTTTTTCTCGGCATCTTTGATTAGTTTGGTGTTTATTCTTATGAACCAATGAAATACTTATGGTTTGATACATAATAAATTGTCCATCATTTTTTACAGACAGACGAACTGGTTCGATAATCAATATCCCCCTTTTCATCAATTCTGTAAGAGTTAAATCCTTCTGAATCAGCATTATATCCAGACTCATTTCTCTCCTTTGAATAGAGGATATAGCAATTTCTCGTGGATTTATCAGTCTAAGCAGGAGACAATATACCTTGATATTATTGATCATTCTTTGATTTAACGAATCATCCCATCTCAATTGAAAAAGCAAATATCTTTTTAGGAAGAAATCGAGTTCTGCTTCCGTATTGCTTTTGTATTTCTTTTTCTTTCTACGTTTTTTTATGTCTGATCCTGCATAATCTTCTTCAACATCTTTTTCTTGGTTTGAGAGAATTGACTCGCGATTCTCTTGAACTGTGGTTTCTTTTTCTTCTTGATTTCGATTCTCTAATTCAAGAGATTTTTTTTCATTCGATGATCTAAAAGGATCCCCTTTTTGTTTTTGCTTTCCATTGAGGTTTTTATTTTCACTAACATTTTCAGTTCCAGGAAAATTTAAAAGAAGTAATTTGATCGGTATGACCCACGGTTTCATTTTATATGCATTATAAAGTAGCACAAATTCTGGAAAGAACCAAAGTTCCAGATTCGATATGGGACGACTTAGTATTTCTTGATTCATTCCCATCCAATCAAAAAAGATTTGATTGGATGGTTTGATTTCTTGATGAATTGTGAGATAAAAAAGGCCTTTCTTATCAATTTTATCAATTATTTGATAATTACTAGTCTTTTTATTACTGTTGGTACCAGTATCGATATCGATCCAGGTCTCAATATCGACCTTCTTTCTAAGACAAAAATTGAGAATTCTACAATCAAAATATTTTCTATCCGGACTTTGCGCCATATCCATAATATCGGCTTCTCCTAGATAATTATTGAGAAGAATACCGTCCAGCATATCAAAAAATTTGTGTTTATGTGTGTTGTAATTATAGGAAATCCCTTGGTTATTATTGACTTTTAATGGTGATCTATAAATATATGAGTTCTTCTTATCTTCATAATTAATAGATTTATATGATAAAAGATCATATCTAGAATGCTTTTTAAAATTAGCTTTTTGATTTGGTAATGAGGCTACTTCATAATCATTTTCTTTTTCGTAATGAATTAATCGGTCTTTTTCATATGAATCCCATTTCTTTAAATCTTTATTTTGAGCCATACAACGTTGATTAACTCTTTTTCGCCATTTTTGTGGTATTAATCTAGACCATCTAATCTGAGATAAATCGTATTGAGAATGACCCCTTAACCAGTTTTTCCATTGATTCATTCCAGAATTCCGAAGTTTCTTATGTCTTAATTTGGAATGAGATATTCCGTGTGCTCCAAAATAATCCTTTATTTCATTCTTAAGAAAAAGAGATGTTCCGTGATATTGAAGAACAGATCTTAACTTATACAAGTTAATAACTTGGGTTTGTGATAATTTGTAAAATACATATGCTTGTGACAAGGGGGATAAATCACAAAAAATATGTGAATTCGTATTACTATTTCTAATATTAGAAAGTAACTTTATAAAATGAATTGTATTTTTATTTGTTTTATCAATTCTTTCTTGATTTGCTTCATTATTGTAAATGTATTGATCAATAATTTTTTTTGTTGATTTAAGTGCATTGATCCTGGGAATATTAATGATATATCGAAGGATATCTATGTAGATCTCTTCAATGAAAAATTTTATAAAATAATGTGATTTCCAGATTAATCGAGTATTTCTTCTTTTTAATATCTGCCAAATATTTTTGGGGGATTCTAATCTTTTAGCATTATGACTTTTTTTGTTTTTGTTAGGACTAATATTTATCTCTGGAGTTAGAAATTCCCTTTTTTTGTCTTTTGTAATTTTTTCTATTTGATTTCTGATTGTACTTGTTCTATCAGTCAGATCTTTCATTTTTTTTTCTGTTAGTGAATAATTTGTCCAATCCATAGATCGAATTTGAATGGACGATTCATGAATCATCCGATTACTATTATTGATTATTAAATCTTTTTCTTTTTTAGTTTCACTCGATTCATATACTTCTCTCAATCCAAATAATAGAATTGGATTTATTTTTGAGAGTTCTTTTATTATTATTTTTATAAATAGAATGCTTTTGATAATCCATTCTTTTGTTTCGTTTGAGATCATTAAAAACAAATTTGTTCTTTCTTTTAAAACTCTTTGAACTAGAAAACTTTTCAATTTTCTAATTTTTTTTCCGAGTTCGTTAAAAATAGGTTCAAAAAAGGAAGATCGTTTTCGGGGAGAACCAAAAGGTAGTTCAGCTTCCATTCCCCAAACTGTTAAAAAACAAAAATCATCCTTTTGCCCTTTCTTTTTCATTGGATCTCTATGAGGGGATCGTAGCTTAGATCTGTGCCAAGGTTTCAGACAGAAAGGAAATAGGATCTTTATCTGAATACCGTCTGTTAACCAGTTTTTCGGAAATTCTGTTTCTGATAATTGAACACCATTATAGGTGCATTTAACATGCATTTCTCTATTCCAATCCTTTAAATCTTCGGACCACTCGGGAAATTGAAATAATAACATACGGCCAATATTTTTAGTTATTATCAATGAAGGTAATATAATATATTTTCTAAGAATTGATTGGGTTACTAATACGGAACCCCTTATTACTTGAGCAAATAGAATGGTATCCCAGGCTTCTGCTATTCCTATCCGTGCTTTCTCCTCTCTTTTGTCCTTTTCCCTTTTGTCCTCCTCTTTTTTATCCCTTTCTTTTGTCTCTTCCTTCGCATAATCCGAAATTTTGAATTCTGTGTTTTTCCCCATCCAATTTATAAAAATGAGTTTCATCAGTCCGGAGATATCAAAAGAAAAAAAGGGTGGTTTGTCTATTCTGTCCAAAAAAAGGGGGGAATGTACATTTGCTTGAAATGGTTCCAAAATAGTTGTTTTACGTCTTTGAGCGCGCATGGAGCCTTTTATTATGTCTCGACGAAAATCCGATTGTTGCGAATAACGTATCAAAGCCACTTCGTCTGCTTGGTCAGGATTATTAGTATCTTTGGTATTAGTATAAGTATCGGTATTCTGCTGATTATCAGTAAAAATCACTACACGTTTGGCTTTTCTTGAACGAATTTCATGATCCTGCGCCATGTCTTCTTCA